ATTCGTTACAGTCCCCCCTGTGATACTCCAACCGCCCCATGAATTGGTTATTCCTAAACGAGTCATGAAGGGTATAACGAACATACCCTGTCTCCACATTGGATCAAGAACAGGATCAGAAGGATCAAAAACCGCTAATTCATACAGAGCCATCGAACCGGCCCAACCAGCAACCAGAGCTGTATGCATTATATGAACAGAAAGCAACCGACCGGGATCATTCAATACAACGGTATGAACACGATACCAAGGCAAACCCATGGAAATACCCCTTATATCAAAGATAAATGGACACTACGTAACTTTATTGCATTGGAAAAGACTATAATATGACTATCCTATGGACCACTCTTGTTGAGTCGATTATTTCCGAACAAGGGTTTCTATTCTGTTGATAATAATGGAACAATTCTGTTCGTAGGAACAAAGAGAAGCAGATTTATTCTATACTCGATAAGTACCAATACGCAATGGGGGAGTTGATCCCATTTTCTATGAGCGAATGAGTCCATACTTATTTATCATTAGAAAGACCTATTCGTAATAATTTGAGTTTATTCATTCTGTCTTTCTTTATGAATTTTTAGAATCTATGGATAAAATAAATACGATAAAAACCAATATGAATATTATAAAGACAATAAAAAAATTGTTACGTTTCCACCTCAAAGTGAAATATAGTATTTAATTCTTTCTTTCATTTAATGCCTATTGGTGTTCCAAAAGTTATATTCCGAAATCCTGGAGATCCAATTTCATCTTGGGTTGACGTATAGTGCGACTTGTCAGATATATTGGGTCATATGGTATTTCCCCGTTCTCTCCCCCGATCGAGATATCCCCCGTTTCGCCCAAGAAAGATAAATTGAATCATCAAAAATTTGGAGCGTGAAGTGCAATTAGATCCATTTTTGAGGGGATTCATATTACTATTATCAATTAGAATAATTCAATTAGAATAATTTATGGTTGGCTTGGTTGGACTAAAAAAATGAAGTATCCAGGCTCCGTTTAGAAAAAACCCAATTGGATTGGTAAGATATCTATGATTGCTATTCATATTTTTTATTTGTAAAGAGATCCTAATTGTCAAGCAAAGTTATCTCAACTCTAATAAATACTTGTATAAAATGAATTGAAAAAAAAAAAAAAGAAATACAAAAAGAAATGGTAATGGGAACATTTGTCCTATATGTACAAATCCAAATCGGGCGGATCTTTACCCGGAGTAGAGCATAAACCTAAAAAGATGAAACAGACCCATTCAGGAACAAGAAAATACCATCGCGGTTTGGATTAAATCTCGATGAAAGAATACATCAATGAGAAGTTAATTCGATAAGTTTAATGACCCTTTCTTATAACTTCGAATTTTAGAATGTAAAATCGAAAATATAAAAAAGGAGTAAAAACTCGTCTTTATTGAAAAATCGAAGAAAAGCCCTTTCGTTAGAAGTAAGAAAGAACCTTTCTAAAAAAAAAGAAAGAGGACTTGAATCTAGACATTGATTCACAATTTTTTTGAACCGTATGCATCAAAAGGCGCATGTACGGTTCCTAAGGGATACAATTTTACCCTAATCAACCGACTTTATCGAGAAAGATTACTTTTTTTAGGCCAAGGGATTAGTACCGAGCTTTCGAATCAACTTATTGGTCTTATGATATATCTCAGTATGGAGGATGAGACCAAAGAGCTGTATTTGTTTGTAAACTCTCCTGGTGGCTGGGTAATACCTGGGATCGCCATTTATGATACTATGCAATTTGTGCGACCAGATGTACATACAGTATGCATAGGATTAGCTGCTTCAATGGGATCTTTTATCCTGGTCGGAGGACAACTTACCAAACGTATAGCATTCCCTCACGCTTGGCGCCAATGAGGTTTTTATTTGAGAGAAAAAAGAAGACTATGCCTTCGCCATATGAATACTAAGTAATAATAGCATGGCACTTCGAATTCGATATGAGAAATTTTTGTATTGTTTTTTTTTCAAAACATTAGATTCTGTATCGAGAGAGTAGTATGAGATAAGGGGTATTTCCGATTTTCTCTTATCTATCGGGAGTTCAGTTCAGCGTCACAAACTTTTTTGTTTTCATGACGGAGAGTTCTTAACAATATTTATGTTATGAAAGAGTACAAAAAAATATTTTTTCCTTATTTGATCGGATTAAAAAGAAACTTTGGGATTGCTGAATCACAGACAAAAAAAAGAAAAAATAAACATATAAAGCAACGGAGCCATCATAGTATTTTTTAATTCCTCCGAAAGGAAGGATGGCAATTTGATTATTTACCCATCTGAGTCTGATAGATTCTATTTTTCTCTTTCTTCAATAGAAAGGAGGGGGGTCAATTTTCTTGTAGAGCCGTATGCACAAAAGATGCCTGTACGGTTGTTCAATTCTATCTTTTTTCTATTCTTTATCTTTCTTTTCTCTTTGCTTTATCCTGCGAGATAGGGGAAGCTTTTTTTTGTTATATCATCAGGGTAATGATGCATGAACCTGCTAGTGGTTTTTATATGGCACAAGTAGGCGAATTTGTCGTGGAAGCGGAAGAACTGCTGAAACTGCGTGAAACCCTCACAAGGGTTTATGCAGAAAGAACGGGCAAACCCTTATGGGTTGTATCCGAAGATATGGAAAGAGATATTTTTATGTCAGCAACAGAAGCCCAAGCTTATGGAATTGTTGATTTTGTAGCGGTTCAAGGAAAATAACATGAATTTAGCGCAAATCTGTGATTTGAGATTTTATCTTAGAATTGAATATTCTATTAAATAGAAGTAATTCACCATCATTCGGTTAGGATCAATCTAAACCAACCCATCATATTATGTATACGATTCAACATGCCAACTATTAAACAACTTATTAGAAATACAAGACAGCCAATCAGAAATGTCACGAAATCCCCCGCTCTTCGGGGGTGCCCTCAGCGTCGAGGAACATGTACTAGGGTGTATGTGCGACTCGTTTAGATCATGAGCTGGCACAAAAGCACGAAAACGACTTTTACAGTATCAATGATCAGTACCGGTGAATGGGATAGGATGGAAAAAGGAACTCCATCCATTATAAAAAAAAACTTTACCATATCCCTCTATTGTGTATGAAGTTTATGGTTTCCGTTGGTGTAAATCCAATCACCTGAATTAAAGATGATAAGAAATTCTCCATTGGTAACAAAAGGTTATCCATTAAGCGGAGGAAATCTTATTTAAAAAGCATAAAACATAAAGATTAGGTAGGCCCCCAATCTGGCAAGAACGGACTAAGAGGGTCAGCTACTCAGCAAACTTTCATAATTAAATACCGTTACTGTATAGGTAGATCTGATTGTGAAAGACCTATTACTGGATAATTCATGGGTAGAGCCAAAGCGTGTGAACTATACAAGTTCCCAATAACATCAATTAGTTGATTAAATATTAAATTAAAGTATAAAGTAAAGGCTCCGGTGTATAGAGAAGACCTCACCGTTTAAGAAGTAACCATAGAAACGAAGGAACCCACTATTTCTTTTTTTATTTCTTTTATTTACTATATTTTTGATACCTAGGAAAATACAATTTCTTATTTCTGTCTTATTTCGCAGTGAAATACCTAAAAAAAAAAAAGAAAAAATCGTGGTCGGGAAGGTTAGAGTAGCCAAAGCCATTGGAATTTTGATTTTATACATTGGAAAAATCCGTTTTGTTATTAATAGACTAGGAAGGGGGAAAGAATAACTGAAAGAAAGGCAATCAATTAGTTATTCGTCAAAGTTTCATTTATTCAATGACCAGAATTAAACGGGGATATATAGCTCGGAGACGTAGAACAAAAATTCGTTTATTTGCATCAAGCTTTCGAGGGGCTCATTCAAGGCTTACTAGAACTATTACTCAACAGAAAATAAGAGCTTTAGTTTCGGCTCATCGGGATAGGGATAGGAAAAAGAGAGATTTTCGTCGTTTGTGGATCACTAGGATAAACGCAGTAATTCGCGAAAGGGGAGTATCCTATAGTTATAGTAGATTAATACACGATCTGTACAAGAGACAGTTGCTTCTTAACCGTAAAATACTTGCACAAATAGCTATATCAAATAGGAATTGTCTTTATATGATTTCGAACGAAATCATAAAGGAAGTAGATTGGAAAGAATCCACCAGAATAATTTAAATTGAGTTACCCGGAGAATGAACTCCGGGAGGGTAGAGTAGAAATTAGTATGAGAAAATATGCTAAAGTAGTCAAAATGAATGAACACGTTCAATTCAATAAAAACAGATTTCTTTTTTTCCGATTCATTTTTTTCTTACGACACGATACTCAAATCTAGATTCTTGTAATTATGATTCAAGTGAAGAAAAAGTAAGCCTATTTATTTCGGGCTTTAAAACCAGTAGTTCTAGCGGTCGACTCGGTTCTTTCAAATTGTTTCTCATTATTGAGAAAAGGTAACAAAGATAAAATACGAGCTTGTTTTATAGCAAGAGTAATTAATCGTTGTTGTTTCAAGGTCAATCTATTCACACGTCTTGATAATATTTTGCCTTGTTCACTAATAAATCGACTAATTAAACTCATGTTTCTATAATCAATTCGATCCCCCGATTGAATCGGGGGCAAACGCCTACGAAAAGATCGCTTGAATTTAAGAAAAGGTCGCTTGGATTTATCCATGGTTTGTTTGTTTAATTTATTCCTTATCCCTAAAATCCTATTTCTTAATTCTAATTCATTTTAAATCCACCCAAAATAGGATTTAAAAAAAATAGGATAGGATTTGTTTATTTTCTATTTAAATATGTTATATATATAATGTCATTTTTTCCCCTTCCTTGAAAGGGTAAGACACCGGTACTTGGTTCGCTCTATTTCTTTATCTCCCCATGAATCGTATGTTTGTAACAATAGGGACAGAATTTTTTCAATTCAAATCGATTAGGCGTATTGTGCCGGTTCTTTTGAGTAATATATCTGGAAATACCTCTTGATACCTT